AAATTTGGATAGGATCCTATACTATAAGATCTCCCCCATTCAAAATCGGACGTGAAAGTTTCCTTTCATCCGGCTCAAGTAGTTCCACCAAAGAAAGGGGTTGGTTTACGTTTTCAAATTCTATAAAACCCAAAAAAGATCTACTCCTTACTCAAGTTCCCAAAGAAGATGAAGCAACATTTCATCGATTCGTTCTTATTTTTTTAGTAGATTTTCTGGATTCTTTATTTAATTTGTAATTAGTGCATAAAATAAATGAAATGTGAAATTCTTGAGTAGTCTACTTCCCTTCGAATACTGAATCCCCTTACTTAGTTAAAGTAATAAATAAAGTAAAAAAGTGTCTTAGAATTCAGAAGGAATTTACTTGTCTATGTATCGTTCCATTCAATCTTTTAGGTCTATACTTCGCCTCGACGGTTATGTTACGATGTCCTTAAAGCCTATATGCGATGGATCGACTCTTGCAACCATGACATATTTGCTTATTTGGACATAAACATAATTTCATTCCTTTTCGTTTAGAAAAAAAATGGTTAATTCCACATAAAGAAATAAGTTTTTTTCACGAGGTATAAAAAAACTATTTAGTTGTTACTGAATTGACCATAGACCAATTCCCCTTTTTACTTGTGAGTATTGAACATACTCATAATTCTGAGTTTCATGTTACTTAGACCAAGAGACATGTCAAATCGGGGCATCCTAATTTGATTGAAATTGAATGGGGATGACAGTTTCTCGTTCTGCATTTGTAAAATAATAATTTTTATCAAATCACACATCGCAGTATACTAGACCTTCTAATTCTTTAAGAGGCTTATCTAAAAGATTCGCGATATAACTAGGAAGCCGTTTCAAATACCACACGTGGGTTACTGGGCATGCCAGTTTGATGTAGCCCATTTGATATCTTCGTATCCGCGAATCAACAAATTCGACTCCGCATTGTTCACAAAATTTCGGGTCTTCTTTGTCATTTCCGATTACTCGATAATTTCCACAAGCACAAATCCCGCTTTTTGTAGGTCCAAAAATTCTTTCACAAAATAATCCATCTTTTTCGGGTTTATTGGTTTTGTAATGAAAAGTGTAGGGTTTTATCACCTCTCCAATTATTTCTCCATTAGGTAGGATTTTTTTGGCCCAAGCGCTTATTTGTTGAGGAGAAACTGAGCCAATTTGAAGTTGTTGATGTTTATACCGATCGATCATAGAAGAAAAATTCTGATTCATTCCGATTAAACGTCCTTCCTATTAATCTGGAAGTTCTTCTCAGATACAAGGAAATGATTCAATTCCAGAGCTAAGGATCGTAGTTCTCGAACGAGCAATCGAAAAGATTCGGGAGCATCCTCGGGTTTAGGTATTGGGCCCCCAATAATCGTAGTACCAAGTACTTCTTGGCGAGCTCTAATATGATCAGATTTATAAGTAAGCATCTCTTGTAAAATATGAGCAACACCAAATCCCTCTAAAGCCCAAACTTCCATTTCCCCTACCCGTTGTCCCCCCTGCTTGGCTCTTCCTCGAAGGGGTTGTTGTGTAACAAGTGCATAATGTCCACTGCAACGTCCATGTATTTTATCCTCAACTTGATGAATTAATTTAAATATATAAGGCTTTCCTATTATAACAGGTTGCTCAAAAGGATCCCCTGTTCTTCCATCAAATATTCTGCTTTTTCCCGGATACTCCGGTTCAAATACCCATGGATTCGCTGTTTGCTTACTGGCTTCATATAATTCAGAAAAGACTAGTTTTCTCGAAGCCTCTTGTTCATATCTCTCATCAAACGGTGCTATTCGATAATGTCTATGTAGCAATCCCCCTGCTAACCCCAGCGAACATTCAAATATCTGTCCTACATTCATTCGTGAAGGTACTCCTAATGGGTTGAAGACCATATCAACAGGTCTTCCATCTTGCAAATAAGGCATATCTTGTATAGGAAAAATTTTGGAAACTATACCCTTATTTCCGTGCCGTCCAGCTACTTTATCACCCACCTTTATTTCACGTTTTTGTGAAATATATACACGAATAGTTTCGGGATTATAACTAGAACCCCTTCTTTTCTGGATCCATCTCACATCAATAACGCGACCTCTACCACCTATAGGTAATTTTAGACAAGTTTCCTTTGACGTGGATAGCTGAATACCAAGTATGGCTCGTAATAATCTATCTTCTGGAGCATACGATGATTCTTTCACCATCTGAGGGGTTAATTTACCTACTAAAATATCACCCGCCTCCACCCAAGACCCCAACATCACAATCCCGTTTTTATCTAAATTTCGGAGTAAATGGGCTTCGAGATGCGGTAGTTCCTTAGTGATTCTTTCAGGCCCGTGGCTTGTCACATGAGTCTGAATTTCATATTTCCGTATGTGAAAAGAAGTATAAATATCCTCATATACTAGACGCTCGTTAATGAGTACTGCATCCTCAGAATTGTAACCTTCCCATGGCATATAAGCTACTAATACATTTTTTCCCAAAGCGAGTTCGCCACCAATTGTAGCAGCACCGTCCGCTAAAATATGTCCCTTTTTAATATATTTACCTCGCGCAACTTGTGGTTTTTGATGCATACAAGTATTTTTGTTGGAACGTTGATATGTAACTAACGGAATACTTAAAGTATCTCTATTGCCCGATAAAAGAATCTTGTCAATATCGGTAGAAAGGATCTTTCCCTCATTTTCGGCTATAGCGGGAACCCCGGAATCGAGAGCCACTTGGCATTCCAACCCAGTTCCAACAATGCACTTTTCCGATCGCGAAAGCGGAACTGCTTGACGTTGCATATTAGAACTCATTAAAGCACGATTCGCATCATTATGCTCGATAAAAGGAATTAGGGAAGCTCCAATCGAAAAATATTGGAAGGGGAAAATACTTCGAAAATGAACGTGTTCCCACTCAATAGTGAGGAATTCTTGACGGTATCGAGCCGGAACAATCTGTTCTTCCTGACTACCTCGATTCAGTCCTAAAGAATTTCCTGCCGCTACCATATAGTATTCATCTTTACTTGATGATAAGTAAAGCATCCGTACTTTTTTTGATCGCTCAGAGATTTTATAAAAGGGACTTTGTAGAGATCCCCAATGACCAATCCTCGCATGAATTGCTAAGGATCCAATAAGTCCAACATTGATTCCTTCGGACGTATCAATAGGGCAAATACGTGCATAGTGACTAGGATGGATATCTCGTATCCGAAAACTAGCAGTTCGCCCGGTCAATCCTCCAGGGCCCAGATAACTCGCCTTTCTCCCATGAACTATTTGTGTCAATGGATTTATTCGATCCAAAACTTGAGATAATGGGTGTAATCCGAAAAAAGATTCATAAGTAGTTGTTAATGTAGTTGAAGTTAGCAAATTTTGAGGAATCGGTATCAATTTATGTCTAATTGCTCCACGCATAGCTCCTCTAACCATATTTTCTAAACGAACCAGGGCCAATCCGAATTGATCTTGTAAGAGATCCGCTACAGAACGAATACGTTTAGTTTTCAAATGATTTATATCATCAAGCATACCCATTCCGAACTTTATTCCAATCAAATGATCCGCGGCTGCCAATATATCTCGCGGTAACAAAAATGTATTGTTCGGAGGTATATCAAGATTCAGTCTACGATTCATATTTCGTCGACCAATTCTTCCTAATTCACATCTTTGTTGAAAAAATTTCTTTTGTAATTCCTTGCATAAGGATTCCGAAAATACCGGATCTCCGCCTACACAAGCAAATTGTTGATAAAACTCCAAAATGGCATTTTCTTTTGACTTAATTTTTTTTTTCTCATTAGTATTCAAGAAATACAAGAAAATTTCAGGGTAAAAAACATTCTCTAGAATTTCTCTTAGACTCGAGCCCATAGCTGATGATAGAACTAGAATAGAGATTTTCTGTTTCCTACTCACCCGAACCCATATCCTTGCTTTTCTATCAATCTCTAATTCTAATCTTCCTCCCCAATCTGATATTAGGGTGCCGGTATATACCGAAATTCCGTTATGGTCCAATTCTGACCGGTAATAGATACCGGGGCTTTGCAATATTTGATTGATCACAATTCTGTATATTCCATTTATTATAGAGGTTCCCAGGGAATTCATTAGAGGAATGTTTCCAAAAAAAAGAGTTTGTTCTTGCATATCTCTACAGGTTTTCCAAATTAATCCCGCGGATACATATAATTCAGAAGAATATGTGAGTGATTCATATACAGCGTCTCTTTCTTTTATTAAAGGTTCTACCAATTGATACGTTTCCACAAATAATTGAAATTCAATTTCTTGATCTGTATCTTCAATTTTTGGAAACTTATAAAGTTCTTCTGTTAAGCCCCGATCAATAAACCTACAAAACCCTTGAAATTGTATCTGATTAAATCCGGGTATTGTAGACATTTCCTCATTTCTACCCCCAAGCATTTTTTGAACTTCCCTTTTTCTAGAAAAAAATCCCATTTTTTGCTCATTCTTTATGAAATCATATGGATCAATATAGCAATGATGGAATTTCTATTCGGTTTACTGAATTACATGAAATTTTACCTATCGGGATTTACACTAAATACAAACAGAAAGGAATCAATAAATTCCACTTAGATTTAGGGTGTTTTGTATAGAATATCAAAACAAAAAATGATTTCATTTCTACCATTATTATGATATTCCGTATTCCAACCCAATTGAATACTATAAATATAAATGTCAATATATTTAGCATTTGATATGTTCAATGAGATAAAATGAGATAATGAGATAAAGACATAATAATCGTAGAAAATATAGAATTTATTTTTTTAGCACTTGACTTTTTCGTGGATTCAATTTCAATTGTTCAAAAAAAATTTCGCATAGAAGAGAGACACCTTTACCTGGTTTTTTTTAATCGAATTCATAGAATATATGAGTGTAAAAATGTGTAAGTAAAAAAAGCCTTTTTTTTTATTAAGCACGCGCTACGCCCCCTTTTTTTATTTTTTTTTTTTATTTCTATTCCATTACAGCTTTATTCGGAACAGCACCTGTCACGCTTTAGAAAACTTTCTCTTTTATATATTCAATCTATTCAATAAAAATTGTAAAAAGCGAAGCACGATAATTTCTTGAAAATTGGCTAAAATTGCCTATAAATAGAAACATGATATACAGATAATATACCTGATTAGATAATATCTGTGTAACAATTTACATTATAAGGTTTACATATAGCTATAATAGCTCTTATAATTGAAATTGATGCGGATTTCTTTTTTTTAATTCAATAAAATCCGCATCAATTTACTTATATCATTAAGTAAACACAACGTAAACACAGTTTTCGATTGAAATTCGAAAATCATTCATGAATTTACAATCAATAGTTAAGGGTTCAAATTTGTCCTAACTTTTTTGTTTTGTAACTGAAAACCATATTAGGTTTCTTTTTCAATATAAAGAGGAAATTTTGTCATATATTTTGTATCGTTTTGGCGGCATGGCCGAGCGGTAAGGCGGGGGACTGCAAATCCTTTTTCCCCAGTTCAAATCCGGGTGTCGCCTGATAAACAAAAGAAGCAAAATACCTTATTCTGTTTTGATAACTTGCTAGGTTTTTCCAGTCGAAGCAAACGGAGGAAAAAGACTCTGGCTACTTGCTTGATTCTAAGTATCTGGGCTGAGGTTCTGCTCTATAAAATGCCTTAAATTATAGGGTTTAAGGAAAGATTATAGTCGTGAAAAAGGTAAATTTTGATATGATAGCCGTTAATGGAGTGGCTACTGGCTGAGTCTTGAATTAGATTGGATAGGGGGGATCTAATTCCATTTTTACTTTCGGAAAGAACCGAAGATACTTTGGATCCATACTCATGAAAGTTTCTGAGTACTCTGGCATTCAATCAATAGTAATTCCATTGAATGTGAATGGATAATTAGCTTTACTTTAACTTTATATATACTTTTAGTTAAATCAAAGTATATATAAAGTTAAAGTACAAACACCAATTTTCACTTTTTTTAACCTCGAGTCAAGAACATAATAATATGTCTTCGATTGTTTACTAGGGAAAATCGGGTATGGTAATTTTTATATCAAATAAAAGAAAAAGAAAGAAAATAAGGGTATTCGATATATAATGATCGATCTTGATTCTATATATATGTATTTGTTTTTTGACTTAATGAAAGGCGACAAAAGAAAGAATAGGTTTTATTATTCTGACATGTTATTAAGATTCTTTTGTTACTTATACTACTTCAAAGGTCGTCTCTGTGTATTTTTTTTTATTGTACTTAAATGTTTTAGGATTATACTCTAAATCTTATAATTATAATAACCGTTCTAATTGGATTTGTATTTATTGAATTGTTTCATCAAGGTCTTGGATCAGAATCCCCTTTTGACTATGCGATAGAAATTCTACTATTATTAGTGAACAATAATGAAATAATTCCTTCATAGAGATCGAGGACAAAACTCACATGGATATAGTAAGTCTCGCTTGGGCTGCTTTAATGGTAGTCTTTACATTTTCCCTTTCACTCGTAGTATGGGGAAGAAGTGGACTCTAGAAGTACTACAAATTCAATTTAGGAATCAAACTGTATCAATTTTTTTTAGATCGTTCTGTTCTACAAATAATTTAATTTTTAATTTCATTTTCAATTGAAATTTTTTTATTTAAAAATCCAAAGAAGTTCCCATGAACCCCTGGAACCTCTGTCAACAGCTCAATCAATTACTTCTTTGTAGGAATGCTAACAATAAGACTACTATAATAATATAATAGAAACATACCCCCTTATTATTCTTTGATTGATTTGAATCTTTCTATTTCTATAGATATCGAAATTCATATTAAAAATAATCATAAATCTATGAAAGAGAATCAAAAGAGTAAAAGCTGTCTTTGGGATTATTTCAGATTGATTAGTAAATCAACTAGGAATAGATGAAGCAAAGAAATAGAATTGGGACATAACACTATGGACATTATATATGAATTTATAGCTATATATCAATATAGATGAAGATAATACTGCCGATTGATATATATTAAATTAACCTATATCTGCATTACAATAAACTTTATACAGCAGCATACTATCTAGTATGTTAGAAAAATTTTTCTAACATACTAGATAGTATCTCATAGACTACTGTTTTGATAGAATATTGATGAGTAGAGTTCGATCATTTGAGTTAAGAGGCGAAATTTGAATCCTTTTTATTTCTTTTCTTCAATCATTGATAAGAACTAAAAAGTCACAAGTTTCTTTTTTAATTCAAATTAATCACTTTGACTTACTGTTTTTACGTATATTATAAGTAAAAAAGCAGTAGGGACTAGAATGAACAGTGCAGTAGCAATAAATGCGAGAATATTTACTTCCATAATTTTGTTATTTCATTTTTCTTTAATTCGCAATAACTCGGGATTTAATCCCATAGAGATCATCAATTTTTTGTCTAGAAATTCAATGGAATGAATATGAATTACACTTGATGTAATTGAATCGGATTCAATAGCATGAATAAGAATATCTGACAAGTTGATTCATCGTCAAGAATTGAATAGTATAACACAGGAAGATCTTTTATCCATACTATACTGAATTCCAACGTAAATTCGTGATACAATCAAAAACACCTTTCACTTTATTTTCTTTTTATTCCAATTTTTTCATTTTTTTTTTCAGCGGTTTGATGATTTGATGATACTTCATCAAATGATTGTATAGGGCGCGAGCACTAGTTTATAGAAAAGAAAGGAGGAATTGCTGTATTTTTTTAGTGGAGTTGGATCCATCGGGACTGACGGGGCTCGAACCCGCAGCTTCCGCCTTGACAGGGCGGTGCTCTGACCAATTGAACTACAATCCCAAGGCAATAACAGAAAAAAAAAAGTGTAGAGTATAGATATTCCTATGATTTCACTCAAATACTTTCGATATGGATATGGATATGTTCTTTACAAAGAGTGGCATGAATTACTAATAATCCCAATCTTTTCATTATTTCCAAATCAATTGGACAGTCAATCTTTCAAAGAAAAAGGACTTTTTTTTTCCTCTTTTCCGTAGACTTTACGCTTGCAGATCTTGATATGAATCAAGATCATTAGCAAGACCAAAACTTGTTGAAAAAAAAGAAATAGTCATATTGGTAAAGCTAAGATATATCAATATCTTAATCTAAAAATTTTACGTTTTTTCTATTGAGATCGAGCATTTCTGAAGAAGACCAAATGGGTTCCATTATATCATTTCATGGTGGATCGGCGAATTATTGGGCCGAGCTGGATTTGAACCAGCGTAGACATATTGCCAACGAATTTACAGTCCGTCCCCATTAACCACTCGGGCATCGACCCGGGAAAAATCAATCCAGGCTTAGTGATAATACACGATCAACTTCCTTTCGTAGTACCCTACCCCCAGGGGAAGTCGAATCCCCGCTGTCTCCTTGAAAGAGAGATGTCCTGAACCGCTAGACGATGGGGGCATACTTGCACAACCGCCATCATACTATGATCATAGTATGAAGAGTTTTTGTAAATTGTCAATATAATGACAATGGAATCGTAAATTCAATAAAGAAATCTATTTTCTTTTTTTTTTTAGTTAATATTATTTATTTTTAATTAATTTTTTTATATAAGAATTTTGTTTGGGGTAAAAGCATAATAATAATAGCTTTATTAATGATTTGATGAAATATTTTGGATTTAGGTACATATATAAATCAAATGAATTTCGTTATTATGGCAATCAGGGTCTGGCTTAAAAAAATTCCTTGCATTGATCTTTTTGAAATTAAAAACCCTTTTTTACTTCTACTTAAGGGTATACCCTATAATTTAACTCAATTATGGAACTCTAATTTATCGTTCCTGAGTGAACCGCTATACGTTTAAAATATATTAGAACGCATAAGATATATTCATATGTATAAGATTTATTTCTATCCATATAATATATAGACATTTAATACATAGTGACTGGCGGCTTATTCAGGAATTGAATCAAACATGCCCTTTTAACTCAGTGGTAGAGTAACGTCATGGTAAGGCGTAAGTCATCGGTTCAAATCCGATAAGGGGCTTTGGTTTTTCATAAAATTCGCATGTTAGTATTCATATTTGAAGGGAGAATAGAGATTTTTTTATATTTATAATTATAATAAAAAAGTAAGAAATTCTATTCTAAATTAATAGTAATTAGTAAGGGTTGAACATTTGCTATTATGTTTGTTATCTTTAACATATATTAAACTTATATAGTATTAAGTTTATAATGAACAATACTAAGTTGTCTACTTGAATCTAAAAATATTCCTAATTGCCTATTTTTTATTATTGCAATCAAATCAATGAAGAAATCAACAAAAGTAAGTGGACCTAACCCCTTGAATCAGGCTTCTATCCACTATTATGATATTCAAATTCAAAATTTGAACAGTGAGGCTTTTTTTTTCATTTTCATATCTCTTTGGGCTACGCGGTAATCTGTCGATATTGCCGATTAAATCTTCTTGGTCCTAGATATTTTCTAGGCTAACTTAGAAATAAATACCTATTCTCTTTTTTTACGGAAATTTGTTCCGGCAATGTGCTGGAAAATGAAAATGGGTGCGAGAAAAAGACTTTCATTTACAGTCTCTTATTATTAGTATTAGAATTATTATTCTAATATTTTAATTGACTATTGTATTTAATTTCCTACTAAGAATTTTTTTACGAGAAAATGAAAGAGTAAACTATAAAGTAATAAACTATATGCTACTGAAGTAGTTTAATAGACACAGAAATTAGAAGACTATAAATAAAAATTTATATAAATTTTCCAAAGCGAATTCTGGAATAAGAAAAAAGATTGGGTAATCGAACTAGAGTAATATGTATAGGAATCCGTCGGTAGCGAGAAAGCGGATCACTTGTTTCTTGAGCAGGTCTTTCAAAAAAATTATCTATCTGATTAATGAATGATAA